CATAGAGATATGGAATAGAAAGAAGTATTTTGATTGCCACTATAATTTTGAAAATGAACATTTAAATGACCTTCAAACGTAAGTAAATAGATGCGAAACATATAAAATGCGGTTAATCCTGCGGTAGCCCAAGCTATTATTGCGAAAATTGGCGAATACAACCAACTATCATTAAGAATTTCATCTTTTGACCAAAAACAAGCAAGAGGCGGAATACCACAAAGAGAAAGTGTACCTAATAAAAAAGAGGTTTTAGTAATCGGTACATGTTTTGTTAAACCACCCATAAAAACCATATTCTGACTTTTATCCGGAGAATAGCCAACAACAGTTTCCATTGAATGAATAATGGACCCAGACCCTAAAAATAATAATGCTTTGGAATAAGCATGAGTAATCAAATGAAATAAAGCACTTCGATAAGACCCCATTCCTAGAGCTAACATCATATAACCCAATTGAGACATTGTCGAATAGGCTAAACCCCTTTTAATGTCTTTTTGAGCAAGAGCTAAAGTAGCTCCTAATAATAATGTGATTATGCCTATCAACGAGATTAAATTCATTATATAGGGTATAACCATGAAAAGAGGGAGAAGGCGAGCTACAAGAAAGATCCCCGCTGCTACCATAGTAGCAGCGTGTATAAGAGCCGAAATAGGAGTGGGTCCCTCCATAGCATCGGGTAACCACACATGAAGGGGAAATTGTGCAGATTTAGCAACTGCACCGGTAAATAATAAAGCAGCACACAAAATAACAAAGGAAAAGTTGACTTCATTATTATAAATCAAGTTATTGAGTATTTCGAATAAATCCTGAAATTCAAAACTACCTGTTATACAATAAAACCCTAAAATTCCTAATAATAAACCAAAATCCCCTACACGATTAGTTACAAATGCTTTTTGACAAGCATTTGCTGCAGGAGGTCGCGTAAACCAAAACCCTATTAATAGATAGGAACACATTCCAACTAATTCCCAAAAAAAATAAATTTGTATCAAATTTGAACTAGTAACTAATCCCAACATGGAAGTACTGAAAAAACTCATATAAGCAAAAAATCTCAAGTATCCTTGATCGTGAGCCATATAATTATCACTATAAATAAGAACCATGATTCCAACAGTAGTGATTAACATTGACATAATAGAAGTAAGTGGATCGATCAAGCAGCCAAATTCTAAAGAAAAATCATTATCGAGTGTCCAAGACCATACATATTGGTGGATAGAACTGCTATTTATTTGCTGAATAGACAGATTAATTGAAAAAATCATGACTATACTTAACAATAAGATACTTGGAAAAGCCCACATACGACGAAGATTTTTCGTTGCTGTCGGAAAAAGAAGAAGTCCCACTCCTATTAACATAGGAATTGGAAGTGGAACAAAAGGTAAAATCCACCCATATTGATATGTCTGTTGCATAAAAAAATTGAAATTCGTAATTAAATTTTTCCGATTTATCGGACCTTACTTCTTTTGAAAGGAGTCAATAAAAAAATGAAAATATGCACTAAGCTTAACTTAACTTAAATATAAAAAAGAAAAATTTTTCATTTTTCTTTCTTTTTACTTATTCTTTCTCTTTCTGAATTTCTTCTAAATATTTCAAATATTCAAATCAAGAAGTTACAATTGGTCAAATCATATAAAAGACAAAGATTAATTATGAGTCTCCTTCGAATTTGAAAATGCAAGTCAAATTTTGACAAGTTACTAAAAATATTCTTCTTGTTTTTTATTTTTTAGAAAAATTTTATGCGATTTTACCATATCGTTCATATTCCATTCTTTTAGAATTTTAGAAAAAAAATTATCTAGAAAAGCGCAGATTTTTTTAAACAATAGATGTCTTTCACATCCAGCTATACCAATGAGTAATCTCTTAATTTTTATTTAAATGGCAGTTCCAAAAAAACGTACTTCTGCATCAAAAAAGCGTATTCGTAAAAATTTTTGGAAAAGGAAAGGCTATTGGTCAGCGTTAAAAGCGTTTTCTTTAGGGAAATCTCTTTCTACCGGGATTTCAAAAAGTTTTTTTGTGCGACAAACAAATAAAATAAAAAAATAAGTTATTAAGAAATAAAACAGAACACCTTATAAAAATCTAAATTGACCTGACTTAAAAATTAAATTCTTCCGTTTCAAAAAGACAATTCTCAAATTCCATTTCCTGTTGAATTAATTCATAGGAAATGGAATTCTTCTGTTTTACTTTTACTTTAAACCGAATTTAAACAAAGTCTTTTTTTTTAACAAAAAAACACAAGATACTCACTTTCTTTTTAATATATTTTCTTTCCAGAATAGGAGTCTTATTTCCCCCAGCAACTTATTTGTACTATAAAATATTTTTTTTTGCACAACTTTCTTACTTTTCTTTTGGATTTTCTGTAAATTATTATATAGAATAGAGCCCTTATATCTCTGGCCATCAATTCACGCAAAAACACTTAGTGTAAATTTTATGGATAAATATGTGTGAATTTTGAATAATCTAAAATAGGTTTTTTGTTCATTGATAAAACTTATTTTTTGGTTGTACTTTTTAAAATTAAATAAATCAAAAACATTTAATTTAAAAAATGTTTTTTAGAGGAAAGGTTCTATCCCTTAATTGATAGTAAGACTTTTTGGTTTTACAAGAATTCAAGTAAAGAAGATTCTCAAATACACAATAAAACTAAAACCCTAAACTAAAATAATGAACGTTCAAGGACATATTTGAACAGATTTTATTCATTGATTTGAATCTTTCCTGAAAATATTGCACCCAATTGAATTCTTAAATCTAGACGATTGCTTATTTATAGGCTATTATGAGGTCAAGACAAGCCGCTATGGTGAAATTGGTAGACACGCTGCTCTTAGGAAGCAGTGCTAGAGCATCTCGGTTCGAGTCCGAGTGGCGGCATGTCATTTCCTAAAAAAAGAAAATAGATCCTATAATGAATAATGAATTCAATTGCCGATTTCGATTTTATAATTAAGGAACTCTTTTTATGATATTTTCAACTTTAGAGCATATATTAACTCATATTTCTTTTTCGACTGTTTCAATTCTAATTACAATTCATTTGATAACCTTTTTTGTCGATGAAATCGTAAAACTATATGATTCATCCGAAAAGGGCATGATAACGACTTTTTTGTGTATAACAGGATTATTAATTTCTCGTTGGATTTATTCGAAACATTTTCCACTAAGTGATTTAAATGAATCGTTAATCTTTCTTTCATGGAGTTTTTCCTTTATTTATATAGTTCCGTATTTCAAAAAAAATCAAAATATTCTAAGCACAATAATAGGTCCAAGTGTTATTTTTTCCCAGGGCTTTGCTACCTCAGGCCTTTTAACTGAAATACACGAATCCACTATATTAGTACCTGCTCTTCAATCCGAGTGGTTAATAATGCACGTAAGTATGATGATATTGGGATATGTGGCCCTTTTATGTGGATCATTATTATCAGTATCACTTCTAGTCATTACAGTTCGAAAAAATAGAAAATTTTTTTATACGAGTAATCATTTATTAAATTTAAATAAGTCATTTTTCCTTGATAAAGTCGAATACATGAATGAAGAAAAAAATATTTTAAAAAAAACTTCTTTTTTTTCTCCAAGGAATTATTATAAGTCGCAATTGATTCAACAATTGGATTATTGGAGTTATCGGGTTATTAGTCTAGGATTTCTCTTTTTAACGATAGGAATTCTTTCTGGAGCAGTATGGGCTAATGAAGCATGGGGGTCCTATTGGAGTTGGGACCCAAAAGAAACTTGGGCTTTTATTACTTGGATCATATTTGCAATTTATTTACATACTCAAACAAATCTAAAATTGAAGGGTACAAATTCAGCAATTGTAGCGTTTATTGGATTTCTTATAATTTGGATATGCTATTTTGGAGTAAATCTATTAGGAATAGGATTACATAGTTATGGTTCATTTACATTAACATCTAATTAAATTCAAAAAGGAGTTCTTACCACTTACCAATAGGAATAGAAAAGCATATAACACATATCAAACTTTGTGTGAACTAGGGAGAGACCCGTTACTTTGATTCGCGAGGCTCTCCCTAGTTCACACAAAGTTTTTTTACTTAACACAAGAGAAGAAAAAGCGTTCTTTTTGTCATTGTACAACGAACCTTTTTATAAATGATAAGATTTTTTTCATTTTTTATTTATAAAAAAACTATCTAAAAAAAGAATTAGATAGGATAACTTCAACCTTTTCAACTGATAGTGAAAGAACGAAATCGGGGTACATACCAATACCTAGTACGGGTAAAAAAAAGGAGATCGAAAGAAATAACTCTCGCGGCCCAGAATCAAAAAAATAAAAGTTTGGGCCATTAAATATCTTGTATCCATAGAACATCTGGCGTAACATAGATAATAAATAAATAGGGGTTAATATAATTCCAATTGCCATTACAAAAGTAATTAGGATTTTTGTCATTAAAAGAAATTTTGGACTAGTAATTAGTCCAAAAAAGACTATTAATTCGGCAACAAAACCACTCATACCTGGTAATGCGAGGGAGGCCATCGAAAAGCTACTGAATATCGTGAACATTTTTGGCATTGGGATAGCTATTCCACCCATTTCGTCAAGATAAAGAAGACGTATTCTATCATAAGTTGTTCCAGCCAAGAAAAAAAGCGCAGCACCGATAAATCCATGAGAGATTATTTGTAAAAGGGCTCCGTTGAGTCCCATATCTGTGATAGAACCAATTCCTATAATTATAAAACCCATATGAGATACAGAGGAATAGGCTATTCTTTTTTTTAAATTTCGTTGACCAAGAGATGTTGAAGCTGCATAGATTATTTGTACTGCGCCCACTATTATTAACCAAGGAGAAAATAGAGAATGAGCATGAGGAAATAATTCCATATTGATTCGAACTAATCCATACGCTCCCATTTTTAATAAGATTCCGGCTAGAAGCATACAAGTACTATAATGCGCT